AATATAACTTAAATTAATATTAAGTTATTAATAAATAATATTAAGTTATTAAAAAATTCGAATATAATACAAATAAAAAAATATAAAATAAATAAAAAAATAAATAAACGAATAATAAAATATTTATATATTATTATTATATGAATATTATATTCATTATAATAATAATAAAATAATAAAGAAATTCGAATGGTTATATATTGAAGATCGAATGCTTAGAGTGAATGATTCATAAACAAAAACTCTATGGAATCGTGTATGTAAGACGGAAAGATCCTTTGAATCCAATTCTAATTATTAGGTTATATTGACAATTTCAAAAAACTGTTCATACTATATTCATAGTATGATGGCAGTTGGGCACCTATGCCCCCATCGTCTAGTGGTTCAGGACATCTCCCTTTCAAGGAGGCAACGGGGATTCGACTTCCCCTGGGGGTAGGGTACTACATAAGGAAGTTAATCATGGATCATCAATAAGCCTAAATTTGAATTGATTCTTCCTGGGTCGATGCCCGAGCGGTTAATGGGGACGGACTGTAAATTCGTTGGCAATATGTCTACGCTGGTTCAAATCCAGCTCGGCCCAATAATTCGCTCATCCACTATGAGATGAAGATATTTGCCCTCCAGAAACGGAGGATAGGCGGAAGAAAAGAGTCCAAATTTATCCTATAGATTCCATTTTTTTATTTGTTTGCTCGATTTATTTGTTCTGGGAAATTTGGATCATGATTATTATCATGATTCATATCACGATCTTTACTTTAAGTATAAATATTTAAGTATAAAATTTAAGTATAAAGATGTATTCTCAATCGATTTTGAAATAAGGAAAAATTACGAGTAATTCATGTTGTTCTCACTAAAGTGCATATTCATGCGGATATCACGCGTCTCCGTTCCAACACGAAAATTCTAAAAAGAAATGTTTTGAATCAAATCATAAAAAAATGGATACTGTAGGTATTAGTTCCCCGGGATTGTAGTTCAATTGGTCAGAGCACCGCCCTGTCAAGGCGGAAGCTGCGGGTTCGAGCCCCGTCAGTCCCGACAGATCCGATAACCAATATATATAATTTATCAATTTATCAATTCATCTTTCCACTCTCTGGGAAAAGAAAGACAGTCGAATTTCACTTTGCAATAGGGATTCTTATTCTTATGATTCTTAGTTCTTTTTTCTTTCCTTTTTCTTTTTGCATTTATTTCTCACCTACAAATTTTCATTACATCAACTAGGACTGATTGCTGGGAGAGATATGTGAATTAGTACTAGCACCCCCTTTTTTATTTGCAAGATCATACGTAGGATTCCAAAACATATTAGGTCTGGCTTTTCAATTTCTCGCGTCTATCTAATGGAATAGAGTCCCATATGCTTCTCGGGAGTACATACACAAATGGAATTCGTTTCTTGTACAATACACAATTTTTTTTATTATAGTTACCCTGACAAAATACTTTTTCAGATTAATCCTATCTCTCTTTCTGTCTCCGATTTTGTGCCATCTCAATCACTAAGACTAACTAATTTCAATTTGAAACATTCTATCTCATTCAAATTGCACGTTTAACTTTTCATATATGCGCCCGAGTACAACCCAAGAAAACAGGAGAGGATATTAATAAAAGAAAGATCAAACAAGGATCTTGCCTTTTTAGACCTTTTTCGGGGTAATGAAGAATCTTTTTTTCCTTCTTTATTTTTTTTTTTTTTTGATTCAGTATGGATAAAAGATTTTCCTATGTTATACTATTCAATTCGCGACGGCGAATTGATATGATAGCTCAGATATTGTTATTCATGATATTAATCCGATTCAATACCATCAAGATGTAATTCATCCCATTGAATTTACAGGCGAAAAATTGATCATCTCTATGGGATTAAATCCCGAGTTATTGCGAAGTAAAAAAACGATGAGATTATGGAAGTCAATATTCTCGCATTTATTGCTACTGCACTCTTCATTCTAGTTCCTACTGCCTTTTTACTTATTATCTATGTAAAAACGGTTAGCCAAAATGATTAATTTGAATGAAACTTGACCTCTTTATCAATGATTGAAAAAATGGAAATAAAAAAGGATTCCAATTTCGTTTCTTAAATGAAATGAGCAGGCTAGAATCAGCAGTATTCGATGAAATTGGATATTATGGTAGAAAGATTCATATATTTCTTTCTACCATGCTATACTATCTATTTATCTATTAGATTAGTGTTTTTTTGTAGTGTAGAAAGTTGTGCTATACTATAAATAAAGATAAATACTTAATTTTATATAGATCAATCTACAATATGTATCTTCTGTTATGTACATAGGGACCCCAATTCTATTTTTGGCTACATCTATTTGATCGATTTGTATTGATTCTGATCAATCCGAAATAATCGAAAGGCAACTCTTACTTTTATTTTACATACAGTTCGAATTCCTAGATTTCGGATTATTTCAAATAGAAATCCAAGTATCCACCGAAAGAATCAAAGAAAGAAAAATGGTATGGGTATAACATATACTATATTAATAAAAAAAATCAACTTAGTATTAGTAATAGTAATCTTTTTTTATCATTTCCAAGAAGTAAAGTAATTAAATTGATTGACTGGTTGATAGATGATCCAAAGAGTTCTATGGTATGTAAACTTCTTCGAATTTTGAAAAGAAATAGTAAACCTCATTAATTGAATTTGTAACACTTAAACCATGATATGAAATGAGTCGATAAAGCACAAATCCGGTTTCTAAAATAATAAAACAAGTGGTAAGTGCCAAATCTGCGACTCGTCCGGGTCAAGATCTTATTATGTGTATATCTTGTTGAACAAGCACTATATCTATGTTCTTTCCTTTAGAAAGTAGGTATCCGCTTAATATTAATAACAGAAAGGCGGCTTTCTCTCGTATTTGGAGAAAGAGGAAAACAAAAAAGGGGGTCTGCTGTTCCCCGTTGTCCCTATATAATTTGTATAAGAGTCCGTTCGGCGAAATAGAGAATTTAGAAAAAATCCGAAATATATTTCCTATCATCTACATTTCCTTTCGAAATATAAACATGGGAATTATTAAAATATCTCTTTGATTGACATTATTATCTTTAAAAACACTTTGCGGAACGCTCTATAAAACAATTGATACAGTTTGATTCCTCATACTCAAAACTCAATTAGTTAAGTAGTATTTCTAGAGTCCACTTCTTCCCCATACTACAAGTGAAAGGGAAAATGTAAAGACTACCATTAAAGCAGCCCAAGCGAGACTTACAATATCCATGTGAATTATGTCCCCTATCTCTATAAATATGAAGGAATTATTCCATTATTGTTCACTAATACTAATAATAGTAAAATCAATGATACAGAGTCAAAAAGGGATTCTTATTTCGGACTATTAATTAAATTTAATGAAGCAATTCAATAAATCCACATACATATAACAAATTCCTATACGATTTTTAACAGCCTATTCCACTCTTGACCGGCGGAAAAGAGGTTCTTTTTGAGCTTTTTTTTCTAAAAAAGCCAATTACCCAATCGAATATTAATCAAATACCTGAATACTCAGAGACTCCTTTGAGTGTGTATACAAAATATATTCCGCTTTTTCACAATTCCTAATTACGAACTAGTTAGATATCGCCTTCGGCTCTCTAATCGAATTCAAGGCTCAGTTAGTAACCACTACTTAGTATAATCTTCCCTTGAATCCTAGACACAAGGATTTACAGAACTTGAACTTTTGAGAACCCCAGATGCTTAGAATCGAGTAAGTACATATCAAGAGACAAGGGTCTCTCCTTCGGCTGGGGAATAATTAGGTGAGTTATAGGTTCTATCAGTCGATAAGGAATTTCGGGTCTTTTTTTTTTTCATTAGAATCAGGCGACACCCAGATTCGAACTGGGGACCAAGGAGTTGCAGTCCTCCGCCTTACCGCTCGGCCATGCCGCCAAAATGATACAAAATAGATGCAAATATGACCTCTTTGGGATGGATTACTGATTTTTTTTTATTGTACTTGCATTTTGAATCCCTTTTCCCTACTTAATTCCCTTCACTACTAAAAAAATCTTTCCTTTTTTTAGGATCCATACTTTTGAAAATATATATAGGCTTTCAGTCACAAAAGTAAAAATTAATGAGAAATTGAACCTTTAACTATAACTATTGACTTGACTGCGAATTTATGAACAACTCTTAGATTTTGATTTCAAATTAGGGTTCCCTAATGGCATAAGAAAATCCAAATGATAACTAATAAGTATTGCGTCTTTTCAATAAAAAAGAATCGTTATTATTTCTCCGCCTTTCTTTTTCTCAGTCTCAAATTCCATTATAGCAACAATTATGGGTATATGCAACCCCCGAAACCAGAACAGAAATTACACAGACAATCGAGTATCTTAATATATGATATATAGGTATCTGCTTGTGTTTAAGTTTACTATAAATAAATTAATAAAAAGAACCCGCTTTACACTCGTATTTTTCGAATTCTATGAATATAGTACTAAATAGGTAAAAATATCTTTTTTCTCTGCAAATCTTTTTTTCACAATACAATAGACAGGGCAAAAAGGGTTAAGTAACAAAAAAAAATCAACTCTATATTGTTTCTGATTATTCTGTCTTTATCTCGGCGAAGGGATCAAATCTTGCATCTGTTTTTTTGGTATCCAATCGAATAGGAATATGTAATATCATAATAATGGTAGAAATAGAACGAAGGGATATTCTCTACAAAATTCTATACTATACAAAATTCTATACTATAAATAAATCGAATTAAGCGTTAAGCCACATAATTTTTTTTTCCAAGAATGTTTTATCAATTCCTTTCCTTTTGTATCTATTCTGTTGCAAATTTCAATTTGAGTAGAAAATTTTCTTTATTCTCCGTTCATACGGATTTCATACATTCCATATCATTCATATATGGAGTTTTTGTGTCAAATTTTATGTGATTTAGTAAACAGAATATAAATCCCATCAGAGC